AACAGGACTTATAAGGTCCATGAAACTTGGGCCCAAGTTGAGAGGCTCCTGACTTAAGCTTCTCGTTAGCCTGTGACATAGTTGGAACGGTCTTCCAGGTTGGTTCCCACGACATACCTTGGTATAATAGTATGCGTCGAAACCATGGGATGTACCGGGCTAACAAGGGCACCACATTTTCCTTCATCCGCGATATCGTTGAATAGACACGATGCATGTCCTGAACAGGAGTCACAATCGATGAAAATGTTGTCTTATCAATTAGTTTTGCTAGGAGAATGATCCTATACAAAGAGAAGAAAGATAAGTAACATTTCACCACCTTCGGACCTCCAGATCGGATCATCGACCTATAGAAAGGTGGAATGGTCCGCGGGAGCCCCCGACGAGTCAAAGATATAGGAACCGGTAAAAGAGTCGGTTTATTAGGATCCCCGCCATTTCGCATCTTTTGTTTGCCGATGATTCAATATTATTCTGTTCTGTAAGGCTAACAGGGAGGAAGTAAACTGCGTTAAGGATCTTTTTTCCGGGTCAACTTGTGAATTTTGAGAAGAGTTCTTTGTTTTTTAGTGCCAACTGCCCGAATGCTTTGCGTGATTCCCTGGCACTTTCCCTTCCAATTGTGCGGTTTGGCAAATATCTAGGGAGATTTTCCAAACCTACTAAGGGACGAAAGATACCAAAAGTGGTGATTTACATGTAGTAATGGAACAGCAAAAAAAGAAGGTAAGTTGAATCAGATGATGAGCCGCATAGTTTTTCCTCTCTAAACCACGAGAAAGTAGACTCGATCGTCTTTCTCTCTCCTCTCTTCGTTCAACCCGTGTGGATCCCTAACTTTCCCAACCTTCGGCTTTTAAAGTCACAACACTGCGCCGAATGAAGGTAGTTTAGTTGCTCGACCATTGGGGAGAGGTTTCGAAGTAATGTCGAATTATGATTGAAATCTAGGTTCCTATTCAAATTCCCAGGAAAGTAGACTCTGTTCGATAGTTCCCATCTCTCTCTTTTCGTTCTTAATCGAATGTAACCTCTCGCCCCACCTTTCTATCCAAACTTGAGCTACTCGCGTCGTAAAGCTTATGTCTCTCCTTAAAGTACCGTCTTTCGATGCCTATTTTGATGCTCCAGAAGCCATCTATGCTTTGATCAGATGTTAATAGGTATTCCACACATGGCGGGCGGGGTCGTAGTCATAAAAGGAATACTTCAACCAGCTCAATGGAACGCTCCAACTTAGGTCCTTCTCTCCGGTGCCCAAATCGGCTTAATTGAGGGGCTCCGTATCCGTAGCCTCACTTTATGCATGGTTTACTGACCACCTACCTTTGCTTCGGGACACCAACCTCTGGGAATGAGAATAGTTCCTTTGTCTTTCGAGTCGAATCAATGAGAACAAACGGCAGCCTCTTAGTAAATGGGGAGTCACACACCTTTCTTTCAGAACCTATGGTACTAAAGGGCGAAGTAGCTCGACGTGAAGAAAGAGACTATGAAAGGGGACGAAGTGATGTCCGGCTCTTCGCTTGCTCGCAACAGATGGCATCTCCCCTTATTGATTCTCGTTTCAAGATGAAAAAGGAAAGACAAGAACCTTTAAAAAGAAGTTCGATTTAATGTCTTTTTGACATTGCATTGGTGGATGCTTGCGCCGATCCAATTTCTCTAGGAACTGCTCCGCATCATTTTGAGAAGGATTCGCCCTCGAATCCAAGCCAAGTCCTCTTCTTCAGCCATGGATGATATGGAAACAAGACCAGTAGTAGTAGACATCTCATTAGATAGCCCCACTTCACTGTTTCGCCTTCGGCCCCTTTTCACACGGAACTCTCGCTCGAACACCTTTACTTTCTTCGGTGCCGCCCTTCTTCTCCTGGAGAGAAATAAGCCATTCCAAGCCAACTCACACGACGAGAACAGGATTTTGAACTCAGAAATACCAGAAAACCGGACGGAAACCACCGTGACGGCGGCCCCAGACCAGAACAGAAACCCTTAGTCGCTCACAGGTCGCGTGCAGCGCGTTCTTTTTTTCCTTTTTGCAGTTGAAATCATACTACTTTAAATGGCAAGGGTTGGTAATGACAGAATCGATAGAAGAAAGGTGCCGAGGTCACTAGAAGTATGGTACCGAGGGAGTAGCCTGTTTGCTTTAAGGAGAGGTATTTGTCTTCTTTGTTGGCCTCGGAAGTTCCGCCTCAAGGATTCTCTCTGGATAAGGGCGCATTTGTGTCTCTTATGCGCAGGTCGAATATCGGTTATGAAAGATCGGCCAAGATCTATTATTTGCTTTGCCACACAGCAGACAAGGCTAAGCCGCTAGTAAGACCCGTTCCACTCGTGACACAACCCTCTTTTTCAGAACCTTCTATTGATAGCTTAGTAGAACTATTGGAGCCAGGCAAGTAAACTACCCTTCGTTTCAGCTACTTCGTTGCCTCGAGACAAAGAAACAGCAAGGCAAACCGCCTACATTGAGACTCAACGTATGATAGCTCTTCTACTCTTTGCTGAAGCTATCGTGTCGTATGGATGGATGGGGTGCGTCTGAGCCTATTTCTTCTCTTCTCTATCATTTTTGGCGGATCCTTTCTATCTTTTTGTTTGCTTTGTCATGCCGTAGTCTTTTAAGATTCAACCTGTCAGAAGAAGGCCAGTTGTACCCCTTATATCAATACCAATAGCAGCAGATGCAGCAAGTGAGACGGGAGGCAGTTCGCTCACCCTACCGACTACGAAAGAAAGAATGCTCCTATTTATAGCTACCCAAAACATAACGCCAAACTCACTTGTTCGTGCCTCTGACCAACCAAACTACTCAGATAGAGCTGGCGAGATCAGCTCATTCAGTGGATTTACTTTAGAAAGCCTTGCCAGGCGCTTTAATGCCCCATGTTCTAACCAGGATAGAAAGATAAGGACATCTCAGACCAATTAAACAAATTCCTATTTTTTAGTGTACCGATGGCATGAGAATGAGAAACTGGATGATCCAACTACGGGAAATTCTGTTATTGCTTTCACTGCCTGACTAATACGGATAGGTTGCTCTGCTGGTCTCTATTTTTGGCAAGAAGCTAAGCTGGCCTCCAATTTAGCTGGATTCGCTCACCCTTGCATTAGAACAACTCAGGAGATGTAAAGACTTCCTAACAATTCTCAGCTTCCTGGAAAAGACTACTAAACTTCGACGGTGGCCGAGGCTACGTTCTTTCTTGATCTATCTTTCCTATTATGGATCTTTGTGGGATAGCCCGGCAAAGCGGGTGAAAGGGGGAATTCTGGTTCTTGCACGGGACTTTCTTTCTCCTACGAATCAAGAAGAGTCCTAGACATAGGATATTCTAGTTTTTTTTTGCATGGTCATTTAATTTCTCATAAGGTCTTGGGGAAGCAGTGGAGGGCTGTTAGGGCTGCGAGATCTGGACCTTTGATCTCACACCTTTTCTTTGCAGATGATCTTATTGGGAGGCCTCTAAGCAACAAGCTTCCATCATGAAAAATTGCCTTGATGAATTTTGTAAAGCCTCTGGTCAACAGGTAAACTTTGATAAGTCTAGCCTTTATTGTTCTCCAAATACGGATGATGGTCTTGCTATTGAAATCCGCAATATATGTGGCTCTCCCTTGACTTCTCATTCCTTAGAGTTCCTCTGGTACAATCCAGAGTCACCAAAGCGGGCAGTTGTGGACAAAGTTCAAGCCACTTGGAAAAGTCAGCTCTTATCTATGGCAGGTGGATTGACCTTGATTCAAGCTGTGACATCCGCAGTACCTATCTACACCATGCAGACTGCTAAGCTTCCTGTGGGAACTTGTGAGGACATTAATAAAATCAATAGAAAGGGGGCACTCAATCTAAACCTCATTTGGTTAGATGGGACAAAGTTTGTAGACCTAAGCAGTTTGGGGTCCTGGGATTAAAAAAGCGAGTCACATGAATCAAGCTCTTTTAGCTAAAGCTAGTTGGAGGATCACAAATCAGGACCAAGGGCTTTGGGCTTCAATGTTCAGGAAAAAGTCCTTTTTCGGGACTTGCAGCTTTGATCCTAATGCTGAGTTTCCTTCTGCTTCTTCCAGTACCTGGAAAAGTATTCTCTATGGTTCTGAGGTCTTGCAGCAGGGTTTTTTTTGGAGGGTTGGAAATGGTAGAAGTCTCAGATTTTTTACTTTTTCTGGGTTGGCAGCAGGCTTCTTTTGGAGTTGAATACTATTCCCACTGATTTTTTCAATATGGATGAGTTAGTGGCTGATTATCTCATTGAGGGTCAATGGAATCTTGATAAGCTTAGAGAGGTTGTGAGTACTGATGTGCTATCTCTGATCATGAATACTCCTACAGGTTTTGGAAATTAAATGCAGGATACTTTTTTTTTGGCCCTTCTCCTAATGGCCTTTTTTCTGTCAAGTCTGCCTTCAATTTGTGCATTGATTCTGGTTCCCTATATTTTTATTTTTATAAATGGAGTTTCATTTGGAAGTTAAGAATCCCTCTCTCTACGGTCGAGCTATTTCATCCCTTACTCTAACTCTAACAAGTAAGCAAGTAAACTCCCACCTCAACGAACTCGTGTGGACACTCCTCAGCCCTCAAATACACATTAAGATGTTGACCCGTTTTTCTTTTCTTTGCTGATTCCTCTCAATGAAATTTGCCATGTTGCACTAAGTTACTTACGGATGTATGCATGCAATCCGGGAAGACTTTGGGGTGAACACCCATCCGAACAAGTAGGGTCAATAGTTCAGCATTTAGGCCGTAACATTTAGCGACAAAAAAATCTTTAACCCAACAAGTGCTCTCCGAACCAAGCTAGATAGTCTCCTATCACTAGGCTCACCAACCAACCTGGACTTTGATTCTTATTATTCCTACCAGGATTGTTTCCGGCCATGAGTTCCCATATGACATGACATGAGCGTTCTTGCGTGGGCTGGGCAAATCTTTGAGAAGCTACCTTTCTTACTTAGTGCTTGCGCTAAGGCAATGCAATTGAACCCATTTTTTGGTTTAAGGGCTGCTCGCCCTACCGAAGTACCAAAGGCTTTCGAGGCCCCGACCTAAAAAAAGGCTTTCAGTAGCGCCCTTAGAATCTAAGCCTTTTGAAGCGCCAGTAGTTGTAGCTGTGGGTAGGTAGAACTTTCGTTCTTATCGCTCTGGGTTTCGATCTATATGACCTCCGGGCGGTACAAAGTACACCTCTTCCGTAGAGGCAGGTAGTAACCTAACCTTTAAGAGTCTGTTCAAGGTAGCTTGGAAAAAAGTACTGCCCTTTTCCTTCGCTACTAGGAGAGTCAGCTACTTCTATTAGCGCCGGACCTTGAGTCGAATTGATCGTGTCATGTGCAACGTCCATCAATGATGGTTCATTAATGTCCATCGATTTAGACTCCTTCCCCTTTCCCAACTACGAATAAGATCGAGAGGAGCCCGAGAGCCCCAAAACCAAGAAGGGAAACGGAAGCCTTTCGATTCACTCCCCACTCTCTCTTAAATAAAGCTCGCCCTCGGGCCCTGGGCAGGTCGCCGGGTCTTTCCCTGTTGTTCTGTTACCGCCACGAGAAAGACGCACAGAAGAGGTATGCCCAGCGCGCGGAGGATCCGTTGAGAGGGTAGGGAACTGTATGATCTTTTCCCCTATTGTATTGAATCAATAAAAAAAGAGGTCAGTGCTACGGCCCCCTATTCTTTGATCCAATATTGACCGGGGACGAGTCCCGACTTACATAGGTCCTTAGCGCAAGCACGGAGTAAGCAAGCTACCTTGCTTTGACCTCCCGTAGTGGTCCTTGCTTTTAATAAAGTGGAGCGGGGAAAATTTATCGTACTTGCTCAGTGTGCTCCCCTTTCGTCGAGTGCCCCGCCCGGTTCACTGGGCTGTTGGCCTACCAAGCACTTGCCCGCTGCTCCTGCCGCCCGGCGGAGCGCTCGTTCTCCTTACTGTTCTCTCCGCTGGGGCCCCCCCTCCCATTGCTCGAGCCATAAGCTATGGCAGCTCCAGCTCGCAACCACGGGGGCCCGCCCCGCGAGGCCGGGGTGGGCTCAGCGGTCAGGTTAGCCCTCATTCGAATGGGTCTTTCACTTTTGCCAGATCTAGAGAGATACTACGAGTCCTCCGTCCCAGATTCCATCGCCGCGGCCATCTGGTTCACCGGTACTACCAAAAAGTCTCATGCTTATGTTACTGTTATTGATGTATTATCTTGGACCACGAAGACCCCGGTCGTGCTTCTGGTTTCCATTCCCATCATCATATTGATGATAAATCTCCTCGTGCTCTGCCATAAGAACTTGGAGTCCGTATCATGGTGAAGGTAAGGTAACGCTGTGATTCTTGCTCAAAAAACAGACCGAACGCGTTCGAGTTATTGGCTCGTCCAACCCGGCAGCATTCATGAATCGCTCGTTCAACTGTCCCTCGGAGACACGGGCGAGAAGTACCATGCATGGTTGCCCCCCGTCCTTTCTTTATCTCGGTCCCAAGATACGGCTCAGCCAAAAAACGTGAGCGCCCCTGCGCGAGCCTTATTTTATTAGTAAAGTCAAGCTTTGGCTCCCTAAAGACTAAACTAAAGAAATGGATCAAAAAAAAGGGGGGACTTCTGCAACGGGCTATGCCACCCAAACCAACTGAGAGAAGTCGCATCCGTCCCATCGCAAGCACCAACAATGTCATGATCACATTGGTTTACCCTTTTTTCTTTGGTAGTTCAACGGACGGTCGCCCCTCCAACAAGAAAAGGTATAAATATGGAAACTTCTCTGCCATTTGGATCGGAGAATTTATGGAGGAAATCGGGTTTTAAATTTCCAGAAACCAAACGATTATATAGCCAAAGGGAATACGCCGCGCCTAAAATCATCCCAAGCGCAGCTAATGTGGCTACTAAGCTATTTCTTTGGAAAGCTCCTACTAAGATGGGAAATTCCCCGATAAAGCTGCTAGTACCAGGTGAACTCATATTGGCCAAAGTGGAAGAGAAGGAAATGGTAGAGAGATTCGGCATGGTGCTCACTGAACCTCCGTAATATCTAACAAGTCGAGTCTTATGTCGGTCATATAGAACACCAACACATAGAAAAAGGGCTGAAGGAACCAGTCCATGACTTAACATCGGTAGAATGCTACCTCCAATTCCCTGTATGTTCGATAGAGCCAAAGATCCCCCCCACTGATCGGAGTACGCCGATTACCCCCCGAACCGTACAAGATAGTTACCACCTATCATACGGCTTTCTAACTTCACTTCTTTTTCTAGTCGTTCCGCTCTGTCGATCGATAGTAGTATAAGAGATCTGTAACTCCCCGAAATTTATTAAAGAATGGTTCCTGCTTCCTACCCATAGTTAGCATGTATCTCCCCGGTCATACTTGAGTATCACACCGTAGACCCCCACCCCAACTCTATCTTCCTTATCAGTGAACCGGAAATAGTGCATAGGTACTCTTCAATGCAGCGGGGACGAGACGACGTGACATACTACGATCGCGTATAGAAGTGCTGCCCTTCGGCTCGGCAATATGGAACCTCTCAACAGCTCCCGTTCCTTTATGAGGTCCTATCGGGATAGGTAGGCCCAATCCTTTCCCCCCCTCCCTCCATAAGACCCTATTTCTCTTTCCCCCTCGGGAAAGAGAAAGAAGAGAAGAAAGAAAGGAGTGATTCTCTTCTCTTCTTTCATGTGAACGGCCCTTTCTTGTATCGAAAGGTTTTTCGTGCTATACACCACGTTGAGAAAGACCAGCCTCCTATGTACCTTACCATTTTTTTTCCTCGAAAGGGGGTCCTCCTTATGATGCTACGGACGGCTGTCCGAAGTGCAATGGGTAAACTCGGACTCGGATAAATTAGGATTGTGCGCGCCGGGCCCTTTGGGTGTCATATTTTGGCCGAGTTTACCGTACCTCCGGCCCCTTATGTTACGCGACCGTAATATTTTGTTATGTTCCACCGCTGTTACGCCAGAAATAAAAGGTTCCACACGAGCTCCCGTTCTGCGGCGTGGCGGCAGGACCGATAGGGGATTGGCTCCGGGTGTAGATAGGGTAAAATCTGCAGGGGTCACGCAAATACATAGGCCCCTTCCCTTCCCGGATGAATGGGGTGGTTTAGAAGGCGCTTCCGATCTACGGTCCCTCGGCGCGAGGGGTTAGGCAGGTAGTATGGGCCCTCTGACTTCCAGCTATGCGCTGTGCGGCTCCCGCGAAGCGAATGAAGGGAAGCTCGAAGAGCTTACGGGTGAGCTTACGCTTACTCTCAGCCTCTTTGATTGGTAGGCGGGCGGCCTAAGCCCCCTACTTAAGATTACATTCAAACGGGAAATTTTATGTTGTCGTGACGCTTTTGTTAGGCCGACTACTCTACTATAGGCTACTTCTAGCTTCTATAGTGGCCCTTCCATTTTTATGTAGTTATAGTTTGTATTAGTGCCGAATGAACATATCAAACAAAGCCGAGCAGTATAAGCCCTTCTCCGGCCTGGGAAAAGCAACGAACTCTAGAAGCTAGGGCTTTGGACACGAATACTATTCCGTTCTCCGCGGAAACCCGCCTTAGAAGATTGAACGTCGACTTATCTTATTGCCGTTCAATCTAAGACAGCGCCGATAGCTTGTAGTGAACAGCCCCCTTATGAAACCAACCGAAAGCAGCCTTTGCTACTTAAGTACTTAAGGTTTGGACCCCTTGCAACTATGATAGAAAGCCGTTTGCGTGTCCTTTGGACCCTTCGCCCTTAGTTTTGAATCAAAGTAGGTCGCGACTGTTGTATTTCAGTCGGTCGGGTGGCTTATACGACAGCTCCGCTTCCTCGTCTTGCTTCTGGCAAAGCTTCTACTTTGCTTGCTTCTCTCGCGCTTGCTTGCGCGAAGGCTTAAAGTCCTTTTCGCTAGGTCCAAAAGCTTCCGTCAAAGCGAAAGATCTGATCCAACAGAAATCCCGCATATTGAGCGCAGCTGATATGCGGCTACAGCTAGGCGATCATGCCATAAAAAAATTTAATATGTATAAAGGGATCCCCTAGATATACAGACAGAATAGATATTCATGGATAGACAGACATTCCATTAATTCTTAGTTTTGGGGCTGAAAAAGCTCGTCGATCCAAATGAATCATTCTTCTGGTCTCTATTCGCCCCCCGCCCCGAAACTGACCCGCAGCACAGCGCCCATTCGCTTCGCGCGCGGGAAGGCAACGAAGTTCAGTTCATGAGACCGCGGCGGAGTGGAGCAGCCGCGATACGAAGTTCCTTACCTTAGCTGGATCTCGCTGGTGCCACCTAAAGGGTAGGTAGGCGACGGATGTGTGACGTTTGGAGTTGTCGTTCGTGCACCTGTCCCCAATGGAAGAATGAGTGATCCGTTCCCCTGCGGATCATGGCTTTCCCACTTGGTCCCCGATGGCCAGCGGGGGATTCGGTATAGCAACTCACGTTCGTTTGCGCTGCGCGTTCCCGCTGGACTGGACACGTGTTAGCTGTAGGAAGTATGGTTCCGAAAGTGACTTCGGTTTGCCAGTTCAGGCTCAACTCCTCGCTTTACGTTAGCGGACCTACAGGTCGGGTCGGGGCTCTGCGCTCTTTCTTTCTGTGTGGGACGATGCCGGGGAGAGAAGGGAATGCGTCGAGGCGGCGAACAACAACACAACTACATTTTGGCTTTTCCCTCCATGAGGACCGATGGATAAGAGAACTGACTGAGCTGGCCTAAAAAGCGCTTGGGCGTTCTACGTACGATGTAGTAGACTCCATCAGATACATATCTATTTATTTCTGATGGATCAAGAATAGATGGGTGTCTCATCAATAGATAGAAATAGTGGATTTCCCCTTATTATTGATGCATTCCCTCTCTATCCATTCCTACTCTTTCGATCTATCAGAACAGATCAGGCTATCTATCAATCGATTTGAAAATAGCACGTTCATATCGCTTTTCGTTCATTTCCGCCACGCCCGCCATAACATAATAAGAAGCAGGCGAAGCCGCTAGAAGC